GTGTGCAATATTATAATAATATAATATACACACATTAAAGCGCTAAAAGTGACTTCTAGAGCTTTTCCTGTTTCCGGGGGGTTTACAGGAGTATTAGAGATCTTAGGAGTTTAGGGGGGTAGGGGGGGTTTAACGCGCGCAGAAACCGGGGGACTTGAGGGAAAGTTTAGGGGAAAATTGAAATATTTGATTGAATCTTATGCTCTTGATATCAGTTATGCAATTCTTCTTTTAATATCTTATCACCATTCATACTATTTACGTTCAAGCAAGGAAAATGTTCAACCTTGTCAGCTATTCCCGTGTGCACTCTGAGATGCCAAATGAAAGGAAAAAAAAAAAGAGAAACCCCCTATCCCCTGGAAAGAATGCTCGGCATGTTGGGTAACGAGGAGTATGTATTTACACCATTAACTTATGCAAGCGTCGATGAAAGTATGAGGAATTATAACAATTATTGGACCTGAAATAGGAACCAGATGCCAGGAATAATTCATAGGGAGAAACCCCCACAAGTTCTGTCCTTGACCTTCAAGAACCGTTAACATTAAGGAATCAACTGATGGTGGGCTCTTACTACATTAAATATTTGTGATTGAATAGGATGTTGGGTACTTGGTATATCTTGACTTATGAGTAATTGTGCTCGGTCTTAAACTATCGTTCAGTGTCTATGGATATTATTGGGAAAGTCCATTGTATTGGTTTATGTCTTTCTTAGATTGAATGTTGGTGGCAAATATGTGTGAATTCGATCTATGTTTTTTTAGTTTAATGTATTCATATATAGGATATGTTTAACATAAATTAATGGTGATAATACATATATGCATTGCGTTTACATTGGAGGCAGAGCCCGGCAAAGAATAGTTTAAATTAGAATCCTAGCTTTGGGAGTTAGGGGTAGGGGTTAAAATCCCCTTTCTTTGAAGCATTAGGAAGGACTTTAACCTTCGACGTCCGATTTACAAGACCGGCGCTCTGGCGCTGAGCTACTAGTGCAGTGTCATTCAAGAATTTTGTTTTCTAGCCAGCCAGTGATGGGGGCGAGAATCAGGAAAAGGAAGAAGTAGAGGAAGGATGCAATTTGGCCAATAATGACGAAAGGGTGTTCAACAGGTATCCCTCCAATTCAGGTAAGGATAGCGACGTCTGCAACTAAAAGTCAGAATAAGAATTGTGTTAGGGGACGGAACGTCAATCCTCGTTGCTTGGAGGTGTGTAAGATTGGCACGACTATTAGGACAAGAATTGAGAAGAGGAGGGCGAGAACTCCGCCTAGTTTGTTGGGGATAGAGCGTAGGATGGCGTAGGCGAATAAGAAATACCACTCGGGCTTGATGTGGGGGGGAGTAACTAGGGGATTAGCAGGGGTAAAGTTGTCGGGGTCGCCAAGCAGGTTGGGAGAGAAGAGGGCTAGGGAGATGAGGGCGATTAGAAGAACTGCGAAGCCTAGTAGGTCTTTGTATGAAAAGTAAGGGTGGAATGAAATTTTGTCAGCGTCTGAGTTCAGGCCTGTGGGGTTGTTTGAACCAGTTTCGTGGAGAAAAATAAGGTGGACTATTGTTGCAGCTGCAATGATGAAGGGGAGGAGGAAGTGGAAGGCGAAAAATCGGGTCAGCGTTGCATTATCTACGGAGAAGCCCCCTCAGATTCATTGGACTAAAGAGTTGCCAATGTAAGGAACTGCGGAAAGAAGATTTGTGATGACAGTTGCGCCTCAGAATGACATTTGCCCTCATGGGAGGACATAGCCTACGAAGGCTGTTATCATGGTAAGGAGGAGGAGGATTACCCCAATGTTTCAGGTTTCTTTGTATAAGTAGGAGCCGTAGTACAAGCCTCGCCCGATATGTAGGTAGATACAAATGAAGAAAAAGGATGCGCCGTTGGCATGTATGTTTCGAATAAGTCAGCCGTAGTTGACATCTCGACAAATGTGGGCGACGGAGGAGAAGGCTGTTGCGATGTCGGAGGTATAGTGCATGGCTAGGAAAAGACCTGTCAGAATTTGAGCAGCTAGACAGAGTCCGAGCAAGGAGCCAAAGTTCCATCAAACAGAAATGTTTGATGGGGCTGGGAGGTCAACTAGTGCGTCGTTTGCAATTTTTAGGAGGGGGTGGGTTTTTCGGAGGTTGGCCATTATTGTTTTTGTAGTTGAATAACAACGGTGGTTTTTCAAGTCATTAGTCCTGGTTAAAATCCTGGCAGAAACTATGGTTTATATTATGTTTTTATTTTTATTTGGGTTGGTGTTAGGTCTTGCGGCGGTTGCCTCCAATCCTTCGCCGTATTTTGCGGCATTGGGGTTAGTTGCGGTAGCAGGAATGGGGTGTGGGGTGTTAGTGGGGCATGGGGGGTCTTTTTTATCTTTGATTTTGTTTTTAATCTATTTGGGGGGGATGTTGGTTGTATTTGCATACTCAGCAGCGCTTGCTGCTGAGCCCTACCCGGAGGGCTGGGGGAGTTGGCCTGTTTTGGGGGTAATGGTGGCTTATATGGCGGGGGTGTGTGCGGCGGCGGGGTTGTTTTGAGGTGGGTGATATGAGGGGGCTTGAGTGTCTGCTGATGAATTTGCTGAGTTTTCTGTTTTTCGGGGGGATATTGGAGGGGTGGCCTTGATGTACTCGGCAGGTGGTGGGGTCTTGGTAATGGGGGCTTGGGTGTTGTTGCTAACCCTGTTTGTGGTTTTGGAGTTAACGCGGGGGTTAAGTCGGGGGGCTTTGCGAGCTGTTTAGTATAGTAGGAGGAGGAGGGCCAGGCCGAAGGTAAAGAAAAAGAGGGAGAGGTAAGTTTTAATTATGCCTTGTTGAATGTTATTGGTTGTTGTGATTAGGGGAAGGTTTAGGGCGGTAGTTGCTTTTGGGCCAATTTTTTCTAGTCATGTTTGGTCGATTGTCTGGGAGGCGATGGCCTGTCCTAGAACCAGGTTTAGTTTGGGGGTAAGACGGTGAATAATCATTGGGAAGAAGCCTAGTATGTTGGAGAAGTGGTGAGGAGAAAGTTTTGGGGTCGGCTTATATTGTTTATTGGTCAGGGAGGCGAGTTCTAGCGCGGTGAGGAGGCCAATGATAGTAACTGCTAGGGCGGCAGTTTTGAGGAGAAGGGGTATAGATATGACTGGTGTTTTTAGGGGGGTGATGTTTGAGGTAATTAGGAGACCGGCGATGATGCTTCCTCAGGCTAGTCGTTTGATGGGGTTGATAACTGTTGGGTTGTTTTCATTGATAGGGGAGAGGGGGTTGAAGCGGGGGTGTCCTATGGAGACAAAGAAAATTACTCGCAGACTGTAGATAGCGGTGAAGGAGGTGGCTAGAAGAGTGAGAAGGAGGGCTCAGGCGTTTAGGTAAGATGTGTTTAGGGCCTCAATAATGGCATCTTTTGAGAAGAATCCTGCTAGGAAAGGAGTTCCTGTTAGGGCTAGGCTTCCAATGGTAAGGCAGGAAGATGTGAAGGGAGTTAGGCGATGTATACCTCCCATTTTTCGGATGTCTTGTTCGTCGTTTAGACTGTGAATAATAGACCCTGAACAGAGGAAGAGTATGGCTTTAAAGAATGCGTGGGTGCAGATGTGGAGAAAGGCAAGTTGTGGTTGATTAAGGCCGATTGTCACTATTATCAGGCCTAGTTGGCTTGATGTTGAGAAGGCAACAATTTTCTTGATATCATTTTGGGTGAGGGCGCAGGTTGCGGTAAAGAGGGTGGTGAGGGCGCCTAAGCAAAGACAGATGGTTAGGGCGGTTTGGTTATTTTCTAGCATAGGACTTATGCGGATAAGAAGAAAGATGCCTGCTACTACTATGGTACTTGAGTGCAGTAGGGCAGAGACCGGTGTAGGACCTTCTATGGCAGAGGGAAGCCAGGGGTGGAGGCCGAATTGTGCTGATTTACCGGTGGCAGCAACGATGAGGCCAATAAGAGGGTAAGTTAGATCAAAGTCTTTGGACAAAGAGAATATTTGTTGTATTTCTCAGGAGTTAAGAGAGGTTGCAATCCAAGCTATGGCGAAGATGAGGCCGATGTCCCCTACTCGGTTGTAGATAACTGCCTGGAGGGCGGCGGTGTTTGCATCTGCACGGCCGTATCATCAGCCAATGAGGAGAAAGGATATGATTCCGACACCCTCCCATCCAATGAAGAGCTGGAATATGTTGTTTGCGGTTACAAGGACAATTATAGCAATAAGGAAGACTAGTAGGTATTTAAAAAAGCGATTTATGTTTGGGTCGGCGTGCATGTATCAGGAGGCAAATTCTAGAATTGATCAGGTGACATAAAGGGCGACGGGGGTGAAGATAATTGAATAGATGTCAAATTTGAGACTGATGCTGATATCGAAAGTGTGGGTGTTTATTCAAGTCCAAGTGGTAATAATTGCTTCTGCGCCTTCATTAAGAAAGAGGCAAAGAGGGAGGATGCTGACAAAGAAGGCTCATTTTACTGCTGTTTTAACTTGGGTCAGGGCTCAATCGGGAGAAAGAGGACGGGGGGAGAGGGAGGTAAGAACTGGGGAGGCAAGTAGAAGAAAAATGATGATTAGACTGGTGGCTATTATGGCAGAGGTGAGGTGCATAGCTGCTACTTGGATTTGCACCAAGAGTTTTTGGTTCCTAAGACCAATGGATGAGCTGTTATCCTTTAGAAGCAGGGCGAGTGAGCCTGGGAGTTCAACCCAGGGGGCAAAGATTAGCAGTCTTTGTTGTTGCCAACCTCTCTCGGTGGATAAGGGGATTTTAACCTCTGTCTTTAGAATCACAATCTAATATTTTTGTTAAACTATATCTACAGGCAGTTCATCCTCAGATTAATTCGGGTTTGGAGATTAAGAGGATCAAGGGTAAGAGATGGAGGGCTATAAGGAGATGTTCTCGGGAGTGGGTTGGGTCGAGGGAAATAATATGTGTTGGTAGAGGGCCCCGTTGTGTTATGAGAAACATGTATAGGGAGTAACTTGCAGTAATTAGGGTCCCAGCTCCTGTGAGTGCGATTGTTCACCATGATCAGTGGAATAGGGAGGTAATAATTATTAGTTCCCCCATTAGATTGGGAAGTGGAGGGAGAGCAAGATTTGCGAGACTTGCAATGAATCATCATGCGGTTATTAGGGGCAAAACCATTTGGAGGCCTCGGGCTAAGACTATGGTTCGGCTGTGGGTTCGTTCATAATTTGTGTTGGCCAGACAGAAGAGGGCGGAGGAGGTTAGACCGTGTGCGATTATTAGAATGAGGGCGCCTGTAAAGCCCCAGGGGGTTTGAATTAGGATGCCTGCTGCCACAAGACCCATGTGACTGACTGAGGAGTAGGCAATAAGTGATTTTAGGTCTGTTTGGCGGAGGCAGATTGAGCCGGTCATAATCACCCCTCAAAGGGCAAAAATGATGAAAGGGTAGCTGAGTTCTTTGGTCAGAGGCTCTAGTATAATCATTATTCGTATTATCCCGTAGCCTCCTAGTTTTAGTAGCACTGCGGCTAGGACCATGGAACCGGCGATGGGAGCTTCGACGTGTGCTTTGGGAAGTCAAAGATGGGCCCCGTAGAGGGGCATTTTTACGAGAAAGGCGAGTAAGCAGCCGGCCCATCACAATTTATCGGCGAAGGAGGAAAGCTGTAGGGCGGGGGTGTACTGTAATGTCAGGAGGGAGAGTGTTCCGGTGCTGTTTTGGAGGAGGAGGAGGGCAACGAGAAGGGGGAGTGACCCTGCTAATGTGTAGAATAGAAAATAAGTGCCCGCGTTTAGTCGTTCTGTTTGGTTACCTCAGCGGGTGATGATTACGAGGGTTGGGATGAGGGTGGCTTCAAATATAATATAAAACATAATTACTTCGGTTGCGCTAAAAGCCATGATGAGGAAGATTTGTAGGGATGTGAGGAGAGTAATGTAGGTTCGTTGGCGGGAGATAGGCTCAGGCGCTGCGTGGTTTTGACTTGCAAGAATTATGAGGGGGAGAAGTCAGCAGGTTAGTGCAAGAAGGGGGGTGGAGAGAGGGTCGGTTGCTATGTAGGGGCTAAGAAATGACCAGCCTGTTTCTGCGGAGGATTTAAGTCAGGTTAAGCTAACTAAGGAGATAACCAAGCTGTATGAAAGGGCGGTAGATCAGAGATGTTTGGCGGGGGTGGCTCAAATAGTGGGAATAAGCATAATAGTGGGGAGAAGAATTTTTAGCATTGTAGGAGGTTTAGGCTTTGGAGACGGTCTGTTCCGTGGGTCCGGGCAGTAGCAACAAGCAATGCGAGGCCGGCGCTTGCTTCGCAGGCTGAAAAAGCCAGAAGAAGCATGGGGGAGGCTGAGAAACTGGCGGAGTTAAGCTGGAGGGTTCATAGGGAAAGGGCAATAAAGAGTGAAAGTATCATACCTTCCAAACACAGGAGGGCGGAAAGAAGGTGGGTTCGGTGGAATGCCAGGCCTGCTAGGCCTAGAAGAAAGGTTGCGGAGAAGGCGAAATGTGTGGGGGTCATTAGACGGTTGTGGACTTTAACCACAAGTTCTTGAGCCGAAATCAAGGGTTTTTCTTAAACTAACAGCCTACTCGGCTCATTCTAAGCCGCCTTGAATTCATTCATAGATTAATCCGAGGGTGAGGAGGACGAGAACAGTGAAGGCCCAGATAAATGTTGTAAGGGGGGATGAGAGCTGGTCGCCTCAGGGGAGGGGAAGAAGTAGTGCGATTTCCAGGTCAAATAGGAGGAAAAGAATTGCAACGAGGAAAAAACGTAGGGAGAAGGGCAGACGGGCGGAGCCTAGTGGGTCAAACCCACATTCGTAGGGGGAGAGTTTTTCATGGTCGGGGGTCATTTGTGGAAGTCAAAAAGAAATGATAGCCAGGATAGTGGAGAGGGAAATGGAGATAATAAGTATTGTTGTGATTAAATTCATTATCTTTCCTTGGGCTTTAACCAAGACTAGGTGATTGGAAGTCACATGTACTAGCTTTAATACTAGAAAGATATGAGCCTCATCAGTAAATTGAAATGTAGAGGAATAGTCAAACAACGTCAACAAAGTGTCAGTATCAGGCAGCTGCTTCGAACCCAAAGTGATGTTCAGATGTAAAGTGGTATTGGACTTGTCGTAGAAGGCAGACAGCTAGAAAGGTGGAGCCGATGATTACGTGGAGTCCGTGGAAACCTGTTGCTACGAAGAAGGTGGAGCCATAGACCCCGTCTGCGATTGTGAAAGGGGCTTCGTAGTATTCTATGGCTTGAAGAAAGGTAAAGTAGAACCCTAAAAGAATGGTTAGGGCGAGGGATTGGATAGCTTCTTTTCGATGCCCTTCTATAATGCTGTGGTGGGCTCAGGTGACTGTTACGCCAGAAGCTAGCAGGACGGCAGTGTTAAGTAGGGGGACTTCAAAGGGGTCAAGGGGGGTGATTCCTGTGGGGGGTCAGCAGCCTCCTAGTTCAGGGGTGGGGGCAAGACTGGAGTGGTAGAAAGCTCAGAAAAACCCTAGAAAAAAGAAAACTTCTGAGGTAATAAAGAGGATTATTCCGTATCGGAGGCCTTTTTGGACGGGAGGGGTGTGGTGTCCTTGAAATGTTCCTTCTCGGATGATGTCTCGTCATCATTGGTACATTGTTAGAAGGAGGAGGATTAGACCGAGGGTCATTAGGGTTGTATTATGGAAGTGCATTCAGATTGCTAAACCAGAGGTTATTAGGAGGGCGGCTACTGCGCCTGTGAGAGGTCATGGGCTGGGGTCAACTATGTGATACGCGTGTGCTTGATGGGCCATTAGACGTTTTCTTGTAGATAGAGGCTTAAGAGAAGAACAAAGACGTAGGCCTGAATTATAGCTACTGCAACTTCCAGAAGGGTGAGCAGGAAGAGAAGTACTGCGGTCAGGATTGCTACTGTGGGCATGAGGGGGAGAAGGACAAAGGCAGCGGTGGCGATGAGTTGAATTAGAAGGTGGCCAGCTGTAAGGTTTGCGGTTAGTCGAACGCCGAGTGCGAGGGGGCGGATGAATAGGCTAATTGTTTCAATAATAATTAGAACAGGGATTAGGAGGGTGGGGGTGCCTTCTGGTAGAAGGTGGCCCAGTGCATGCGTGGGTTGGTTTCGTATGCCAATAATGACTGTTGCAAGTCAGAGGGGAACAGCAAAGGCCATGTTGAGGGAGAGTTGTGTCGTGGGGGTGAAGGTGTAGGGTAGAAGGCCTAGCATGTTTAAGGTAATAAGGAAAAGTATTAGAGAGGCGAGCAGGGCGGCCCATTTGTGGCCTCCTAGGCTAAGGGGTTGGAAGATTTGCTGGGTAAAACGGTTAATAAATCACCCCTGGAGTGTGATAAGACGGTTGTTAAGTCAACGTGTAGTAGGCTTTGGGTAAAGAACTCAAGGCAGGCTGAGTGCGAGGGCGATTAGGGGGATTCCCAGGTATGTGGGGCTCATAAATTGGTCGAAAAAGCTTAGTGTCATGGTCAGGTTCAGGGGTCTGTTTTGGGCTTTTCTGTGCTTTGTAGGGCGGGGTCGTATGGGAAAGTGTGTGCTAGAACTTTTGGGGGGATGACTGTTAGAAAGACTAGTCAGGAGAAGATTAGAATGGCAAATCAAGGAGCGGGGTTGAGTTGTGGCATGTCGCTAGGGGTGGGTGGGGACCACCAATCTTTAGCTTAAAAGGCTAACGCTATTCCCTATTTAGCTTCTTAGCGAAGCGTCTTCAAGTATTAAGGATGATCAGTTTTCAAAGTGTTCTAGGGGGACTGCTTCTACCACGATAGGTATGAAGCTATGATTAGCGCCGCAAATTTCAGAGCACTGCCCGTAAAAGACTCCGGGACGGGATGCAATAAATGCTGTTTGGTTTAGACGACCTGGGACGGCGTCTATTTTAACTCCCAGACTTGGCACGGCTCAGGAATGAAGGACGTCTTCGGCCGAGATAAGAATTCGAATGGGGGATTCAACTGGGACCACTATTCGATGATCTGTTTCTAGGAGGCGAAATTGACCTGGGGCCAGGTCTTGTGTGGGGACCATGTAAGAGTCGAAGCCAAGGTCTTCATAATCCGTGTACTCGTAGCTTCAGTATCATTGATGGCCTATGGCTTTAATTGTTAGGTGGGGATCATTGATTTCATCCATGAGGTAAAGAATGCGCAAGGATGGAAGGGCAATGAGAATCAGGATAATTGCTGGGAGTAGTGTCCAAATGATTTCGATTTCTTGGGAGTCTAGAATAAACTTGTTAGTTAGCTTGGTTGTTACTATGGCCACAATAATGTAAAGCACGAGTGTGCTGATTAGGAAAACGATTATTAGGGCGTGGTCGTGGAAATGAAGAAGTTCTTCTATTACAGGTGAAGCTGCATCTTGGAATCCTAGTTGAGAGGGATGTGCCATTGTTGTAAGACACGCGGGGCTCAAACCCGCAATTTTGCCTTGACAAGGCAATGTTATGATCAATTTTACTAGTGTCTTATGAAGAAAGTGACAGAGTGGTTATGTGACTGGCTTGAAACCAGTTTATGGGGGTTCAATTCCTCCCTTTCTCGTTAGTGGGGTTTGGAGGGGGCGGTAGAAGATTTTCCGTAGTCTAATCAAGTTTGTTGGACTTGGACGAAGGCAGGTTCTTCGAATGTGTGGTAAGGAGGAGGGCAGCCGTGTAGCCATTCCACATTTGTTGCTGTAAGTTCTACCGATAGGACTTCTCGTTTGGCGGCGAATGCTTCTCAGATAATAAACAGGAACATAATTACTGCCACCATTGAGATCATTGAGCCGATAGAAGAGACTGTGTTTCAAAGGGTGTAGGCGTCGGGGTAGTCGGAGTATCGACGAGGCATTCCTGCCAGTCCCAGGAAGTGCTGTGGGAAGAAGGTGAGGTTGACTCCAACAAACATGACCCCGAAGTGAATTTTGGTTCAGGTGTCGTGGAGGGTGTATCCTGAGAATAGGGGGAATCAGTGAACAAAGCCGGCAACGATGGCAAATACGGCTCCTATTGAAAGGACGTAGTGGAAGTGAGCGACGACGTAGTATGTGTCGTGAAGCATAATGTCTAGCGAAGAGTTGGCTAGGACGATTCCGGTTAAACCCCCGACCGTAAAGAGGAAAATGAAGCCTAGCGCCCATAAGAGGGGGGTTTCTCATTTGATGGCGCCGCCGTGCAGAGTGGCTAGTCAGCTGAAGACTTTTACTCCGGTTGGAATGGCAATGATTATTGTAGCGGAAGTAAAGTAAGCCCGTGTGTCTACGTCCATTCCCACGGTGAACATGTGATGGGCCCATACGATAAATCCTAGGAGACCAATGGCCATTATGGCTCAAACCATCCCCATGTACCCAAAAGGTTCTTTTTTGCCGGCATAGTAGGCAACAATGTGGGAAATTATACCGAAGCCAGGGAGAATAAGAATATAGACTTCAGGGTGTCCAAAGAATCAGAATAAGTGTTGGTAAAGGATGGGGTCCCCTCCACCGGCAGGGTCGAAGAAGGTTGTGTTTAGGTTTCGATCTGTGAGAAGCATTGTGATGCCGGCGGCAAGAACGGGTAGGGATAAAAGGAGCAGTACTGCTGTAATGAGGACGGATCACACAAACAGGGGTGTTTGGTACTGAGAAATAGCTGGGGGCTTCATGTTAATAATTGTTGTGATGAAATTAATTGCACCTAGGATAGATGACACCCCGGCTAGATGGAGGGAGAAGATGGTTAGGTCTACAGAGGGCCCTGCGTGGGCGAGATTGCCTGCGAGCGGAGGGTAGACAGTTCACCCTGTGCCGGCACCTGCTTCAACTCCGGACGAAGCGAGAAGAAGGAGAAATGAGGGGGGAAGAAGTCAGAAGCTTATGTTATTTATCCGAGGGAAGGCCATGTCTGGCGCGCCGATCATAAGCGGAACTAATCAGTTCCCAAAGCCTCCGATCATAATTGGTATTACTATAAAGAAAATTATTACAAAGGCGTGAGCTGTAACAATTACATTATAAATTTGGTCGTCTCCGAGGAGAGAGCCGGGTTGGCTCAGTTCTGCCCGGATCAGGAGGCTAAGTGCGGTTCCTACTATTCCGGCCCAAGCACCAAATACTAGATAGAGGGTGCCGATGTCTTTGTGATTAGTCGAGAAGAATCAACGTGTGATTGCCACAGGTAAGATGGCTGAGTGTCAAGCGGTGGATTGTAGCCCCATGTACAGAGGTTCAAATCCTCTTCTTATCAAGCCCCGAGGTGTCATACACGTCAGATTGCAAATCTGAAGTGGCAGGCTAACCCCCGCCGGGGCTTTCCCCCGCCCTTTTGTAGGCGGGCGGGGGAAAGGTTAGACAGATGCTTGCTGGTTTAAGCGCTTAGCTGTTAACTAAGAGTTTGTAGGATCGAGGCCTTCCTGTCTAGTAAGGCTTTAGCTTAATTAAAGTGTCTGTTTTGCATGCAGAAGATGTGGGTTAGTGTCCCGCAAGTCTTAACAGGGGCTGGGAGATTTTCACTCCCGCTTAGGGCTTTGAAGGCCCTTGGTCTGGGTGCTATCCTAAGCCCCTTAGGGGGTTAATAAGGCTGAGATGGCGGGGGTAAGAGGCAGTAAACAAATTGTTATTGCAGTTGAAGTGGCTAAAGGGTAGGTTAATTGAGTGGAAGGCAGGCGTCATGGAGTTGTGCCTGTGAGATTGTTAGGAGAAATAGTCAGGGTCATTGCGTAGGATAGGCGGAGGTAAAAATATAGGCTGAGGAGGGCTGTTAGGGCTGCAAGGGTTGCGGTTGGGGCGAGACCTTGTTTGGTTAGTTCTTGAAGGATAAGTCACTTTGGTATGAAGCCTGTGAGAGGGGGGAGACCTCCTAGTGAGAGGAGGATAAGAGGTGTGAGGGCTGTAAGGGCTGGGGCTTTCGTTCAGGATGTGGCGAGGGTGTTAATGTTTGTGGCTTTGTTGAGCTTGAATACGAGGAATGTTGAAAGTGTTATAATGAAGTAGGTCAGAAGGGTGAGAAGTGTGATGGAGGGGGAGAATTGCAGAACAAGGACTATTCAGCCCAGGTGGGCGATTGAAGAGTATGCAAGAATTTTGCGAAGTTGTGTTTGGTTTAGTCCGCCCCAGCCCCCGACGAGAGTAGACGTGATGCCTAGAATGATGAGGAGTGTTGAGTTTGAAGGTTGAATTTGGAGAATTAGGGCGAAAGGGGCAAGTTTTTGTCAGGTTGAAAGGATTAGGCCTGTGGTGAGGTCGAGCCCTTGTAGTACTTCGGGAAGTCAGGCGTGAAGGGGGGCCAGGCCGATTTTGAGGGCGAGGGCGAGGGTGATTATTGTGGTTGGAAGGGGGTGTGTAATTTGTTGGATTTCCCATTGACCTGTTAGTCAAGCATTGGTAATGCTAGCGAATAGAAGGGTAGCTGCAGCAGCAGCTTGGGTCAGGAAATACTTGGTTGTAGCTTCGACAGCACGAGGGTGGTGGTGTTGGGCTATTAGGGGAATAATGGCCAGCGTGTTTATTTCAAGCCCTATTCAGGCGAGAAGTCAGTGGGAGCTGGCAAATGTAATTGTGGTGCCAAGGCCTAAGCCAAAGAGAAGAATGGCCAAGATGTAAGGATTCATTAGTAAAGGAAGGAGTTTAACCAACATGTTTGGGGTATGGGCCCAAAAGCTTATTTAGCTGACTTTACTAGGAAGTGGTGTAGTGGAAGCACTAAGAGTTTTGATCTCTTCAGGTAGGGTTCGAGTCCCTTCTTTCTAAGGAGCTGGAGGGACTTTAACCCTCATGGTTCACTCTATCAAAGTGGCCCTTTATTTCAGGCACAGCTCCGGGTTATAGTTGGGGTGGAAGACCTGTTAGCGCGATTGGAAGGGAGAGATGTCAAATTACTAGGGCGAGGGTTAATGGGAGGAAGTTTTTTCAGATTAGGTGCATGAGTTGGTCATAACGAAATCGTGGGTAGGAAGCACGAACTCATAGAAAGAGAACGGAAAGAAGGGTTGCTTTAATTATAAGGTTTGTTGTTGTAATTTCTGGAGTTGTGTGTAAGATGGAGGCACCTAGGAACAGTGTTGCAGAAAGTGTATTTATTAGGAGAATGTTGGCGTACTCTGCTAAGAAGAAGAGGGCAAAGGGGCCTCCTGCGTACTCAACGTTGAAGCCGGAGACGAGCTCGGATTCGCCCTCTGTGAGGTCAAAGGGGGCTCGGTTTGTCTCTGCTAGTGTAGAGATGTATCATATGGCAGCTAGAGGTCAGGCGGGAAGGATTAGTCAGACGCTTTCTTGGGCGACGCTAAATGTTTGCAGGGTGAAGCCTCCGGTAAAAATGACAGCGTTTAAGAGGATGAGGCCTAGGCTAACTTCGTAGGAGACAGTTTGTGCGACAGCTCGGAGGGCCCCAATTAGGGCGTATTTTGAGTTGGAGGCCCACCCCGACCCGAGGATAGAGTAGACTGCTAGGCTGGAGAGGGCGAGGATAAAAAGGATGCCAAGATTGAGGTCTGCTATTGGGAAGGGGAGGGGTATCGGGGTTCAGAGAGTTAGTGCCAGGGTGAGGGCGAGAATGGGGGTAAAAAGAAAAAGTATGGGGGAAGAGGTGGAGGGCCGGACGGGCTCTTTTATAAAAAGCTTGAGCCCGTCTGCGATTGGTTGGAGGAGACCGTAGGGGCCCACGATGTTTGGCCCTTTACGTAGCTGTATATAACCGAGGACTTTTCGTTCGACAAGTGTAAGGAGTGCGACGGCTAACAAAACAAACACAATTAGGATAAGAGGGTTGAGGATAGATGTGACTAGTGTTGAGAGCATAGTTAAAGGGAGGACTTGAACCTCCGTGAAAAGGGCTTAGGTCTTTTGCAATGTCCGGGCTCTGCCACTTTAACAAGCCATTTTCTTGGGCAGGAGAATACGCCCTTTTACCTATTTTAGTTGAGTTCAATAGGTGAGGGTGAGGCATATTTGGAATAGGGGCCCCTCCTTTTCGGTCCTTTCGTACTAGAAAAGAACGTGTCATAGATAGAAACTGACCTGGATTACTCCGGTCTGAACTCAGATCACGTAGGACTTTAATCGTTGAACAAACGAACCCTTAATAGCGGCTGCACCATTAGGATGTCCTGATCCAACATCGAGGTCGTAAACCCTCTTGTCGATATGGGCTCTAAAAGAGGATTGCGCTGTTATCCCTAGGGTAACTCGGTCCGTTGATCGGCTTATGCCGGATCTTGTTGGTCAGAGATTCTGTTACTTGGAGTTGTAACTCTGGGTTGTAGGAGTAGCGTGCTCCCGATCCACATGGGGGTTTTTTGTTGCCCCGCGGTCGCCCCAACCAAAGACATTAGAACAGGGGCCAATTAGTTTTGCCTTTTATTCGGGGGTGCTTAACATGATCTGTTCTGGTGTCTAAAGCTCCATAGGGTCTTCTCGTCTTATGTGAGTATCCCCGCTTCTGCACGGGGAGATCAATTTCATTGACTGGAAAAAGGAGACAGTTAAGCCCTCGTTATGCCATTCATACAGGTCTTCATTTAAAAGACAAGTGATTGCGCTACCTTTGCACGGTCAAAATACCGCGGCCGTTAAACTTATCGTCACAGGGCAGGCGGGACCTCTTATATTTTGGGCTTCAAGAGGCGATGTTTTTGGTAAACAGGCGAGGCTTGTGTTTGCCGAGTTCCTTCTTTTTCCTTTAGTCTTTCCCAATTGGCACACCAGTGTGGGGTTAACGGTGGGGGGTTAGGTGGTTTTCTAGTTGTTTATTTTTTGTCTAGTGCCCTCTTTGTGTTGGGGCCGATTAATGGTCGGTGAATGGTTCGTTCCGACTTACACTTGTGCGGGGAGAGAGGGGGCTCTCTTATTACTCATTTTAGCATAAACGCTTCCATATTCTTATGGAACGGCCTGGTAGGCTTAAGGGGGGTGAGATTGTGTTGTCTGTATTGGAAGGTTGATTGTGCATGTCCGAGCTTTAACGCTTTCTGAGTAGATGGCTGCTTTTAGGCCCACTAAAACATTTGACCTTTAAGTTTGTTATGATCTTTATCCTCCTTGGAAAGTTGTGTCTTGTTTCAAAGGGGCTGTACCCCCTTTGACTAACTCCTTTAATTTCTTTTGTTCGGTGTGAGGTCTTGGACCAACAGGGAGAAAGAATTTAGAGGGCTGAACTTCTATTCAGTTTTCAGGCAACCAGCTATAACTAGGCTCGGTAGGTCTATCACCTCTACTCAAAGTTCGTCCCACTCTTTTGCCACAGAGACGGGGTGGTCCTATAAATCAGACTGCCTTGGAGTAGCTCGCTTAGTTTCGGGGTGTTAAACTATAATGCTTTTTGCTTAAGGTTTACTGGCTAAATCATGATGCAAAAGGTACGAGGGATATTCTCTGCTTTTTAGTGCTTTACTGGGTTGTTTCATTACTCTTTCAGCTTTCCCTTGCGGTACTTTCTCTGTCGCTCCTAGATTCTTTTTCGTCGCCCGTACTTAGGTGGAAAAATGGTTTGTTTGTTGGATGGTGGTGTGTTTGGGGGTATAAATAGGGTAAATTTGGGGTTGATGGGTGGGCTAGCTGTTGGGCGTCAGGGCGACCCGATTTGCACGGGTGACTTCTCAGTGTAAGGGAGATGCTTTTCTGTCTTAGCTACGCTCTGATTTTTCCAAGCGCACCTTCCGGTACACTTACCATGTTACGACTTGCCTCCCCTTTACCGGTAAAATATATTATTTATGGAATGCTGGCTGGCTTGGGGAGAGTGACGGGCGGTGTGTGCGCGCTTCAGGGCCGATTTCAGCGGAACGCTCTATTTTCTGCTTACTGCTAAATCCTCCTTTTAATGTACGTTTCATTACATTGTTCGTATTCCCTGTGGTAGGGAATGTAGCCCATTTCTTCCCCTCTCATATGCTACACCTCGACCTGGCGTTTTGAGTTGTACTGGTTTTGCTTACTGTGGTTCCTTCACAGGGTAAGCTGACGACGGCGGTATATAGGCGGAAAGAACAAGGGAGGGTGAGGTTTAACGGGGGTTATCGGTTCTAGAACAGGCTCCTCTAGGTGGATCTAAAGCACCGCCAAGTCCTTTGGGTTTTAAGCTAGTGCTCGTAGTACCCGGGCGGATAGCGAGAGTAGGGGGCTATCAAAGTTTAGGGCTGGGCATAGTGGGGTATCTAATCCCAGTTTGTTTCGCAGCTTTCGTGGGGTCGGAAATATAAAGCCACTTTCGTAGTGGGGCTTCTTACCCTCGGGCACGTATAACAGTTCTGAGGGCGTTCGGCTTTAGTTTAAAAACTTCTTAACCACTCTTTACGCCGATGTCTGTCAACTTGGGCCTCTCGTATAACCGCGGTGGCTGGCACGAGTTTTACCGGCCCTCTTGGCTTTGACTAAGTCAAGTTTTCACTTATGGCTTAATGTTTATCACTGCTGAATTCCCTTGAGGGTGTGGCTAAGCAAGGTGTTATGGGCTACAGGGGAGTGTGCCTGATACCAGCTCCTTGTTTTCGGGCGGAAAACTGTGGGCATTCTCACAGGGGTGCGGAGACTTGCATGTGTAAATCTAGTCAAAGCTGACAGTAAAGTCAGGACCAAGCCTTTATGCCTACGGGACCTTTCTAGGGTCCGTCTTAACATCTTCAGTGTTATGCTTTAGTTAAGCTACGCTAGC